GGGTTTATATGGATCCTGGGGGGTTGAAAGCACACATCAAAATGACATTGACATAAATTGACAAGGTAATATTTCCATTTTTTCATCAGAAGAGGCGTATCCTTTGAGACAAAAATGGATTTTCCTTGATATCTAAGATAATGTATGAAAGGATCCTTGAGCAAGCATAGGCTGTCCCCCCAATCCTTAGTAAAGACTTCTACAAAATGTTCTATTTTTCCATAGAAATATATTCGCTCAAGAAAGACCTGAGAAAATGTTAATCGGAAATGAAAGGATTGATTACAAAGAAAAAAGAAAACGGACTCGTATTCATATACATGAGAATTATATAAGAACAAGAAGAATCTTGGAGTCTTTTTTGCAAAAAAAGAAATAGATTTCTTTGGAATAATACGACTGTTCAAATTCCAATACTCGTGAAGAAAGAGTCGTAATAAATGCAAAGAGGAGGGATCTTTCACCCAATAGCGAAGGATTTGAACCAATTTTTCTAGATGGATGGGGTAGGGTATTAGTCCATTTGACACATAATTTAAATGTGGAAATTTGCCCTCTAAAAAAGGAAATATTGAATGAATTGATCGTAAATTATGAGATTTTACTATTTCTGATCTTTCTAAAGAGGATACTAATCGTAAGGAAAATGGAATTTCCACAATAACTGCAAATCCCTCCGATATCATTTGAAAATACAAATTTTTGTTATACCTAAAAAATGTATTTTGGTTAGAATCATTAGCGGAAATACTCAAATGATTCTGTTGATACATTCGAGTAATTAAACGCTTTACGATTAGTAAACTATATTTATTGTCATAACCCACATTTTCTAACAAAATGGATCTATTTAAGTCACGATCATGAGCAAATGTATAAATATACTCCCGAAAAATAAGTGGGTATAGGAAGTTATTTTTTCGAGATCTATCTATTTCTAAATTTCTTTGAGATTTCTCTATTTTCATTTTTAATTCGATTTGATTGAAGCAAAGATAGGGGGTTTATTGGGTTATTAAATGATACATAGTGCGATACCATAAAAACAAAATAGTATAATATAAAAAGAATAGATACCTCGGAAATAGTTAAACTCACCAGCGGACCCTCTAATCCTCTCTTTTTTTCATCTAATTGGTTTATGTTCCTTTCTAATTGGTTTATGTTCATTATAGGGTAATAGGTGACTAGAAATCCTTTACTTTTTCAAGTCAATCACTCTTTTTTGATTTTGGAAAAAAAATTGCTTTATCAATATACTTTTTCTTCTACACATTCAATTTCCCTTCATAGTGGAGAATAGCTAATAGTTAGGACTCATTAAAAAAATCGAAAATACACTCAAGAAAAAGCTTTTCCCGCACCAGGCACTAATCTATTTTTAACGTCTAATTAGATCGGAAAATCATTCAAATTAAGAACGGGAGCTCGTTGCTTTTTTATTTACCTATAATTGGAGCCGCAGAGCTCTGTCCATTTATTAACTCGACCAAATCCCAACTTTGAATTTGAATTGATTTGTTTTTATGTTATGCACCAAGAATTCAAACAAAGTTTGTTTGGAGCGGATCCGGTAAGAATCAAATATTCTCTGAATTCTCCATTGATACGACATGCTGTTTTTTCCATTCATTCCTTTCAGGATCAGTCGTGGTCTTACAAATAATACCGCTGGTATGGACGAATCTCTTTCTTCGTACAAATGTGTAAAAGCTGTTAGCCGCACTTAAAAGCCGAGTACTCTACCATTGAGTTAGCAACCCCAATCCCAAATATAAATAAAATAATTAGGATAAAATAATTAGGTTATGTAGATAGAATCAAAATCAAAAATCAAAAGAAATCAAAAAGAATTAATAAAAAGATTGAATCGTACGACACAATCAAAACATTAAACTAACAAGAAATGAACACGAAATGAAATAGAAAAATTTATAAAATTTCGAATTGATTCGGATAAAAAAATAGATAAAGTTAAATAAAGTCAAAATTGATAGATTATCTCTTGTTTCTTATGCTATCTATTCTTCTATTTACTATTTAAAATTGAAAATAAAAAAAAAAAAAGACTTTTATATCACAGCAAATCCAATAAACCTATCATTTCAAAATCTAATAAACCTATCATTTCATTGGAATGAAAAACCAAACCGCTGGAATAGATATAAATCAATCTACAGATAAGATCTAATTACCCAGATCGGATTATATTTATTTGATACACTGTTGTCAATATGGTGTTAATAAAAAAATATCCAATGAAAAAAACAAAAGAATTAATTCAAATTAACCCCTTATTTTATTGAATCATATAAATATTTTTTGATTTCCAATATAAATATTAGCAAACCAATAAGATAAGACAAGATAAGACGAAGAAATAAGTAGTTCTCTTCGAATCTTCATCTTCAAGTGGCTCGATAGGACCGAGTCATCAATCTCACACTTCTTCAAGTACGGAAGATATTAGGTTGTTCAAAAAAACAATCTTTATTTTAATATCTATAATTTTGATATAGAAAAGAATATAGGCTCTGGGACGGAAGGATTCGAACCTCCGAATGGCGGGATCAAAACCCGTTGCCTTACCGCTTGGCCACGCCCCATTTCTATATTTGATTCAAAACTAATATTGGTATTGGTTCTTTGTCAATTCCTACCCCCCAAAATATCTATGAACTAGATTAGCTTGTTATTCGTATTTTGATATGTGTAGATATAGAATTAAACTGAATTTATTGATCATAATATAGAATTCCATTAAGATATTGTATGAAAATATGATTTCTTTTATTCTTTTTTTAGCTGATAATTGAAGGATTTTTGATTGGCTGAGTTTAAAGTTTTTTGTCTACCTTAAACTCTATTTTATATTAATTTATATCCATTTTTATATGAATATTAATAACTCAGTCAAAATACAATTATCTTCAAGAACAAAATGTTTGTTATGCTTAATATTTTAAATTTGATTTGTATCTGTCTTAATTTTGCCCTTTATTCAAGCAGTTTTTTCTTCACAAAATTGCCTGAAGCCTACGCTTTTTTGAATCCAATCGTAGATATTATGCCAGTAATCCCTCTGTTCTTTTTTCTATTAGCCTTTGTTTGGCAAGCTGCTGTAAGTTTTCGATGAAATTTTGAATACTATCCTAGAATAATTAATAATTCATGAGTTATTCAAGAGAAAAAATTCTACTAATTGATAAGATCAGATAAGTCTTCTAGTTCTTTCTAGTTCTTTATAGTCTAGGCCCTTGATTCAAACATTGAAGTTATTGTATAAACGTGAAAAATCTGGATTACCTACCCCATCTCCTCATTCTGAACTTTTTTCCATTCTATTAAAAGAAACCTATTCGGTTAGATCCACCCGAAATATGGAATTTTCGGTATAAAAGCAAATTTTTGGCACACAAGACTCGACTCTTATTACATCTTATTACAAATGAATTTAGAAAAATGCTTTTCTATTTCGAAAAAGTTCTAGAAACCACTTCATTTCTTGGTGTCAAAATGGGATATATGGTATAAATATAGAGAATCTATTTTCTTTTTTTCCAAACAAAAAAAAAGATCTTGGAGATTGTCTAATGCTTACTCTCAAACTCTTTGTTTACACAGTAGTAATATTCTTTGTTTCCCTTTTCATCTTTGGATTTTTATCTAATGATCCAGGGCGTAATCCTGGACGTGAAGAATAAAAAAAAAATAAGGCTTTTTCCTTGCTTGATTTTTATTAAATGTTCTTAGAATTTTATCTATTCTACATCTTTAACTATTATATATAAAATAAAAAAAAAATAAATAAAGAAAAAGATTTGAAAAAAAATACGAAGTCATCAACGGAACCGGAAAGAGAGGGATTCGAACCCTCGGTACGAATAACTCGTACAACGGATTAGCAATCCGACGCTTTAGTCCACTCAGCCATCTCTCCCAATTGAGAAAAGATAATTACTATCTTACATTACACAACAATACACAACAAGTAGGGCTTGAAAAAAAAGTCCTTCTTCATATACTTTTTTTTTTTTTTATCTTTTTTATTACTATATTATTAGTATAATACTTCTTATATTACTCTTAATATATTAGTATTCTAATTAGTATTATAGTAATTTACTATTTAATTACTATTCTATACTATTCTATATTTAATTATTATTCTATTAATTATTCTAATTATTAAGATTAGAATTATATATATATATATATTTTTAATCTATTCTTTTTTTTTTTCATTTCGTCCGAAAAGTCTTTTTTTATTTCCACGTCCTGGCCCGTGTCACGGGCCATTTTTTATTTTTTGTTGCAACAAATTAGATAAGATAAAAAAAGTTATTTTATTTGATTCAAAAATACTTGTTATTGGAATTTTTCCATTCTTCTAATATAGAATCAATGCAACGAGTCTTCTTTTCCTAATCCTCATTAGGTTGCATGAGGAAATACAATACATCAACGCCCTAATTTTCATAATTCTTTTTTTTTTTTTTTTATGACCCTATTGATTCTCTTACTCGACAAAAAGCTTGTTTATATACAATAATCGCAGCATAGCGGGTATAGTTTAGTGGTAAAAGTGCGATTCGTTCTATTAACCCTACTGCAAATAGTTAAGGGATCCGTCGGCGCATATTCCGATCAAAAACTTTATTTCTAAAAAGGATTAAATCCTTTACCTCTCAATGAAAAATTCGAGGAAGAATATATATTCTCGTGATTTGTATTCAAGAGTCAATTATAAATTGAAAAATTGGATTATGAGATTACGAAACATAATTTTTTTTTTATTGGATTAATACTTCCAATTGAATGAGTATGAGTAAAGGGCCTATGGATAAAGACAAAAAAGTGTATTTCTAATCGTAACTAAATCTTCAATTTTTTGTTTGTTTTGTATAGTCGAGATTGAAGCAAAATAAGTATTAAATGATGACTTTGGTTTACTATAGACATCGACATCTTGTTTTAGCTCGGTAGAAATAAAATGTTTT